AATCCATATCGTCCATCCGAAAAAACGTGTCTCAACTACAGCCAACTCCCCAGTTTTCCTATCGAAAAACCAACCCTACTTAATTTGTTCTAGAAATGCTAACCAAGTGACACACTGGGGCCATGGGTCATGAAAAAGGTTGACCCCCATCCCCCTTCACTATGTATGGCCAATGAACTCCTCGCTTTAGTCCGTTCTTTTCCTTCTTTGGGCTCGGGTCGATAGTAGCCGTGGTAGTAATGTCCCGGAGCCCTACTACCGACCCGAGGCGCCGATCGGGAAAGTCATAAAGGGAAAGGGACGTTAAACGTAATTCTAGAAGAGCGTTACCACAACAAAAAAAATCCGAGTCTTGGCTGTTCAAGTGAAAGTTTATTAGACTAGTCCCGGCGGGGAAACTGACTTCCGAGAGAGCAGCTTTCGCCTCGGTAATTACCTAACGAGAGAGAGCCGATGCCAAAGTCGCCCTTTACGCGAGGGAACGCCAGACAGACTTACCTCTGCTAACTACGTTTTATATAGACTGGAAGCTATAGCGGCACTATACTAAGTAAGGTATAGTGCCGCTACCAGAGAAGGCTGTTTCATGCTAGGCGTCCAGACCTACTACGCTCGAGCCGCATCCCCGGCACACTTGCTATATCCACTAACGCTTCATCCCACTTCATCCTACCAACTATACCTGAGATAAAGCCGTTCTATAAAAATTCAAGACAACAAGAAAGCAAGAAAACGATAGCGGTCGGTTTGGGAGCGTCACGGGGGGGAAGAAGTATTTCAAGGACCCGGCTTCGTGGACGAGAAAGAATAGAATCAAGGGCATGCCCGACCCGAGCTACTAGGCCAGGGCCAGAGGAGAGGAACTATTTCAAGCAAGGATGCTATGACCTCAGACTTGAGACCGATTCAAAGATATAGGAATGAATGAATCCAATGTCATCTATACCGTGTTTTTTGGCTGTCATAATGTGACACTTTCGACTTCCATCGGTCGACTTCTGTCGTCTCTGTCTATTCCGTTTAGGGAATGGGCTTATTCATTCCGATTTCTGTAAATACTTAAATACTTCTGTGTAAATATCTCCCCCAGCCTCGGTCTAAAAAGCTCCTGCCCTTCTTGCGGGCTCTCAGTGATAAAATCAGGTTTTGGGAGTTGCCGGTGCGAATCCCGTTTGTTCTTTCTTTGTCGGGTCAAGGAGAATCGCTTGGTTGGGTTCTTTGGTTGCTTATTCCACTTCTTTCAGTGGGAGGACTTTCATCAGCAGCAGCAGGTGGGCTTAGGCTCAGTTCATCGATTGCTGTAGATTCAGTTTCAGTATAAGATTCTATTCATGAAGAGTGAGGAGTAGCGATTCGCGTTCTTTCAATAGTAGTTCTCTCTCCCCTTCATCTGATCCGATCTCTTGGTTGGTCTGGTCCTTCCATGAGGAAAAGGCTCGCAATGGCTTGATTCTTTTAGTGAAAACGTGAGCCGAGGCTCTGCTCTCTTCTGGGTCTAGGTATGTGATAAAGGTGCTCAAAAAGGCATTCTTTTTTAGTATAGTAACATCTGCATCTGCCCCCCCCCTCTAATGATAGTCTTTCTTTCTTAGCCAGTCTCCTCAAGGAATCCAAGGCTTGGCGGAAGAAGCGCTGTGCTAGTGAATCGAGAACTCTTTTACAGTATTATTGAAGTGCACTTTCAGCAATAGCCGAGTTCTTCGAAGGAGCAGAAGAGGGAAGAGAGGGAATCGATGACTCGTTGTCGGTGTGGGGACCCTACTCTCTTCGGTTGAAATAGGTCTTCCTCCTCCTTCTCCCCGTGATGACTAACACCACATTGAAGTAGTAGCTTACTGGAAGATGAAAGGTGACGGCTCGTGAGTTCTACACGAGCCTTGTAGACAGTGATGACTAAGATTCTTCTTTTTGGATGTGCCAGATGTATGCTTACGCTGTGGGGCATGCCATTGATGAACAGTGAGCCTTAGGAGCAAAGAATGCTCCGCGGGGAACTCGTTTCATGTCGGCGTATTCGTGCCGGTTAGACGTCGGCCATGAAATCCATCACTATACCGAGCAGATCACGGGCATTCACATCTCGGTCAAACGGAACTATGCGCGATTCTCTCGTGAATCGCCTTCAGCAAGGTATGGCATTTAGGGTCTGAACTTGGGGAGAAATCTTTCTTCATAGTCATAGATACAAGACATTCGTTGCTGATCTAAAAAAGATCTTATCCCGTGGGCGTTAGCGGACGTTTTTCATTCTTTACCCGGTCTTTAGTAGCGTTTCCAAAGTCAACCTAACCGGTTACCTTTGGAAACGCGCTAAAACAGGCCTATAGTTTCGCCTTTCTAGAAGAGTATAGTATCTAATTAGATAAAAGTATATAGAATTAGCCAGATCGTCTGAAGCATGAACAGAATCACCTTTGTTCCGAAGGCCTAGCGAGTTAAGCGAGTTCCTTTTTTTTTTATTTTAAGTTAAAGGCGGTCCTTTTCTTTCTCCGGACTGATGACTCGCTTGTTCAGTATTGCTAACTATTATAGGAGGATGCCGTCCCCTCGGGACTACCAGTAGTTTCGGTTGTTGAATCTCGTGCAAGTTAGGTTGTGGTTGTATTGGCTGCAAGCGGAACCTAGGCGCTTTAGGTGTGTGTTGACCATGCACTCTCGCGTCATGTAATGTCGTATGTATGATAGAGGTGGTGTGGTGATTGACCTCAATGCAAAATCCCTAAGGTTCAACGAAGCTATGATCGTACCCGGATAGAGATGAAGGTCTTCCTTTGATGTCTCCAAGCCGGCCATAATCGATAGGCGAAGCAGCCAATAGCAGTCTGTTTTCGCCTATCGATAGATAGCAGGTTGCTTCCAAGCTCAAACCATTTGAAACAGAATTGCAACTTTCTTGATAGGGTGGTATTCTCCGCCCCTGTCAAATGGAGAGAACTGGAAGAAAAAGAGCAAAGGATTTACAAGTCTAATGGGAGAAGAATGGCTGACACGTTGACTGCCTTCGAGACTCGAAAATCTAACCTAAGCGGTCTAACCTCCGAGGCGGACCCCAACCGAAAGGCGCTAGACGGACTAACGGCAAGCGAGATAAAGAAAGCAGCTGGCCCTACCCTATGTGTAAAACAAAACCTTGCCGCGAGAGAGTCTTTCTCCAATGAGAATAAAGAATTTTGGGCAAGACAAGAAAGGAACTCGCCCTTTGACACCAAGGGATAAGAGCTGACTTGGTGAAGGGAATCTATGAGAGAAGGTTCTCGAACCGGGTTCCGACCGAATAGAGCGCGGAGCCAACGAGTTCAGTCGAACAGCGTAATGAGTCTAAGGGCGGTATCAAGCTTAAAAGGAATGGACGGGCGTAGGCTTAATAGTGAACGCGGACCCCCCTGCTTATAGATATGAGATCAATGACTTAAAAGTCAAAGACAGATGCCGAGAGAAACAGTTAGACTTCTTTATTGCGTTGCGAAGAGAGATCGAAGACGAAGATTTTCTGACGCTGTGCAGGCGCTGGATGAAAAAGACAGAAAAGAGAACAACCCACCGGAAGGGCATACCTCAAGGAGCACCACCCCGGCAAACATCTATCTGCACGAAGCCGACCAAAAATGCAGAAAAGGTAAAGAAAAAAGATGCTTTGGGAGTGTGAGATACGCGGACGGGGAGTACGCAGCCGAACAACCGCAGGGGCTTCCAGCAGTGATAGCTGAACTAACCAGATGGGCCGCCAAAAACCTGGAGCAACCATTGAAATCGGAAATCAACGTCGGATCCCGGCTATCCGAAAAACGCAGAAGACTGAAGCGGAGGATCACGAAATGCAACACGGGCAAGCGCTTTTTCGAAGGAAGAAGCGAATCAATCAGAATGGGAGGAGAGGCGAAAGAAAGATTTTCGAGCCTGCAAGCAGCAAGCAACAACGGCTTTTCAGCCGCATCGCACTGCCGCATGAACAATGGATCCGCTGGGCTGGATGAGCAACCTTCTCTGGAAAAGAATAGTGAAAAGCCATGTCACTTGGAACGGAACTGGTTGCTTATTAGTAAGATTGTAAGAAAAATTCGATTATATAGGCATGGTTGCTTACAAGACAAAAGCTAGCTTCTAGATGTTCTTTGCCTGAACATATAGAGGAAGCAACCTTCTATCTGGCCTCTGTACTAGTAGTGGAGTGGCTTGCTACTTTCAATCAGAAAAGGAAAATGGAGCAAGGCAAGGGAGAAAGAAGTTGTCCCCTCTTCTCTGGTAACCCGCCGCCGGTCATATAGAGCGCTCCGCCCGCCACCGCATATGTAGAAAAAGAGGGAGCGGGGAAGGAAGAACAACCGTTTGACTTTGGCACACGAGGTGGCGGGTTTGGCTAGGTAACATAATGGAAATGTATCGGACTGCAAATCCTGGAATGACGGTTCGACCCCGTCCTTGGCCTCGGGGAGTGGCAAGCAGCACGGAACTTGAATTAATCAAATGGCATAAGGGGGCTTTCTAGAAATCCACAGACAACATATTGGAACTTCCAAACCAAAGAAATGCAACATGAGAAGAGAAGGGGCTTTTTACGTTACGCTTCAATAGCAATAGAATGAATTCAGTAAGGGTAGAATACGCCCCATGGTTGATCGAAGGTGCTATGCCACTGAAACTCAAATCTATCTTACCTTCCATTTCAATCTGTTCAGCCAGCTCATAACAAAATGTTAGACCAATCTCAGGGCTGACACAACTGAATTGGTTGAGGAAAAGGAAACCCCAGCGACCAAGCACTCCCGCCCCCAAAAGCGGAGACCGAACACCGCCAGGTTGCCGAGGACACGTCTGAAGAGGAGGCGGGCGCCCTCTACCACCCTACCCACTAATGGACTATGAGGGGGGCAGGCGAATGGGAACCGACCGAGAACCCGAACCGCTTGACTGGCAGACCTCTTCATACTCGATTCATTAGGGTCGGGGATGGATGGAACCAATCAGAAGTGCAAATCGCGCAAGCGAAGCCGGGAAACGGA